TTGAACCGATGACTTACGCCTTACCATGGCGTTACTCTACCACTGAGTTAAAAGGGCCCATTTTCTTCAATTCATGAATTAACCACTAGCTACTATAGAGTCTACTACATGTACCTATGTATGTACTACATGCACATATATACATGTATACATAAGGGCTCATTCAGGAACAAGAAAATGGATTTACCTAGGAAGTTTTAGTTATTTATATTTGAGAAATATCAATGCAATGAGTTGTTTCAGGGCCGCTCCTAATTGCTTTTATTGACCCATCCGGACGAGATTCACTTGATTGATTGATACATGTATCAATCCGATATAGATCCAAGATATTTCATCGAATCATGTGATGAAGGGATTCGACCCGTACCCTAAACCAAATTATTATAGAGAAAAGAATCTTTTCGATTATTTGTCGATCCCTTTCCAGATTTACGAGTTCTACATCATCCTTTTTGAATAAATCAAAAAAAAAATTCTATCGTTTCTGAATTTCCTGGCTTAGCTTAGTGTTAGTGTGGGATAGGCATAGCTCATCTTAACGATGAACGAATCGACGAGTGGAAATTGAAAAAATGGAATGGGCTTTGCCTTTTTTCTGTCGGATAAATCACTCCCTGAAGGATCCTATACTCTGTCCATAGGATGGTTCATGAATCAACAACCCAAAAATGATATTCCATTCTTGTAAGCAAGAAAGATTCTTCGATCTAGTCATAGCATTGACAATTTCAAAAAACTGCTCATACTATGAGCATAGATAGTATGATGGCGATCGGGCAGGTATGCCCCTATCGTCTAGTGGTTCAGGACATCTCTCTTTCAAGGAGGCAGCGGGGATTCGACTTCCCCTGGGGGTAAGACGAAAGGGAGTTGACCATGGATTATCAATAAGCCTAGAATGGATTCTTCCTGGGTCGATGCCCGAGCGGTTAATGGGGACGGACTGTAAATTCGTTGGCGATATGTCTACGCTGGTTCAAATCCAGCTCGGCCCAATAATTCGCCGATCCATGAGGATGGTATAACCAATTTGTCCTCCATAAATACCTGATATATAGAAAGAAAGAGTCCGTCCATTTTTTCTGCTATATCCCTATTTATCTTATCCTGCGTGTTTTTGATCTTTCTAACGATATTAATAATAATTTGTAAATAATTAACAAGAATCTGTAAATATAAGTGGAATAAAGAAAAAAACAAAAAAGAGTCCTTTTTTGTTTTTTCACTGAAAGATTGATTATCAATCGATTTGGCAATAAAAGAATCCACAGGATTACTAGTAATCCGCGTCACTCTCGCTATAGTCCATATCCGTGTAGATATCAGTATATCACTCGTCTTTCTGTTACAAGACGTTGATTTTCAATTAAATAGAATAGAAGGGTTCGAATGAAATTATAAGAATATGTATGTATGCTGTACACCTCATTTCCCCGGGATTGTAGTTCAATTGGTCAGAGCACCGCCCTGTCAAGGCGGAAGCTGCGGGTTCGAGCCCCGTCAGTCCCGACCTAGAATCCGATGAATCCATCAACTCATCTTTCCGTTTTCTGTGAAGAGGGGGAGACAAGGAGCAGGATTTAATCCCCTTTAATCCCCCAGGGGATCCTTATTTCTTTCGTGTTTTTCGTTTCGCATTTCTCATGGGAGAAATACGGGAATTTCAATTACTTCAACTAGTACCGATTGATGGGGGAGAGACGTATGTAGATTGATCAGTAGTATCGCCCTATTCAGGATTTCAAGAGAGACCGCACGGGTCTGTCTTTTTCGATTGCTCCTGATCCATGGAATAGAGTACCCATAGGTTTCCCGGGAGCACATACCCAAATTGTATTTATTGTATGATAGACAATTAACTTAATATAGATAGTTACTAGTTGCCCCGACAGAGTACTTTTAAGATTAAACCTACCACCCTTTTTTTCTAGCTCCGATTTTGTGGAACCTAAATTACTGATTGAAAACAATTTCTCTATCTCATTAAAATTGCATACTTCATTTTTGATGTATGTGTCCCAGTTCCAATCCAAGGACAGAGGATACTAATAAAAGATCAAACAAAGATCTGCCCCTCTTGTTCTAGGGGGGGATGATCTTTTTGTTCCTTCATATTTTAATGGCCCCATCGAAGAAAAAACAAAATCAATAAATAAAATAGTGAATTTGTCGGAATATTATATTAGATCTTTTATACCGAACCAATCTTTATCACACTTCTCTGTCTTCCAAGAAGATTAGATCTTCACAAAAACTTCGTTTCGAACTTAACTCATTTCTTTTTTCATTTCATCCCTACCATTGGGGTTTGTGACCAATGGAACGGCGGTCGGATGATTGTATAAGGAAGACGGCAGGTTATAGAAAAGAAAGAGTGGAAATGATACATTCAATGGGATTCTTGATTGGACCAGGAATCCCATTTTGGATTCGGTATGGATAAAAGATCTTCCTATGTTATACTATTCAATTCTCGACGATGAATCAATTTGATAGATCAGATATTGTTATTCATGATATTGATACGATTCAGTATCATCAGGATGCAATCCATGCCATTGAATTTACAGGAGAAAGACTTATCATCTCTATGGGATTAGATCCCGAGTTATTGCGAAGCAAAAAAACGATGAGATTATGGAAGTCAATATTCTCGCATTTATTGCTACTGCGCTGTTCATTCTAGTTCCTACTGCTTTTTTACTTATCATCTACGTAAAAACAGTTAGTCAAAGTGATTAATTTGAATGAAACTTTACTTATTAGTTCTTATCAACGATTGAAGAAAGGGATTCAAATTCCAAGTCTTAAATGAAATGATCGGGTTGGAGTCAGCAGTATATGAGATAGTATGGTAGAAAGGTTCATATAGTTCTTTCTACCACACTATCTATTATTGTAGAAAGATATGGGCTTGATATAAATCAATCCACAATATATACCTACATATCATATATATATGTACATGTAAATAGCACTCCAATTCTATTTCTTTGCTACATCAATTTGTATTGATCCCGATCAATCTGAAATAATCGAACGTCAACTCTTCTAATTCCTGGGTTTCTAATTATTTTCAATATGAATCTCCGGATCCATCGAAAGAATCAATGGAGGAAGAATAGTATGGGCATAGGCATATATTATATAAAAGAAAACCAAGCCCTTTTTTTTAGCATTACGAAGAAGTAATTGATTGATCCGTTAACAGATGATCCAAAGAGTTCTATAGTAACTTCTTCGGATTTTGAAAAGGATGTGGTAGACCCCACCGATTTTTCATGCTTGAACCATGACATGAGGCGAGTCAATAAAGCATAAATAAGATTCCTAGGAGTATAAAACAAAACGGTAAGTACGCATACCCGCAAGATTTTATTATGTTATTCGTAATACCTCTTTTCTTTGGACAACGACTATGTCTATGTCGCCTCGGTAGAAAGTACATATCTACGTAATAGAAGAATGGCTTCTTCTTTGAACAGCAAAGAGAAGAGGGAAACAAATCAAAAAAAAAAATAGGGGTTGGCTGCTCCTCATTGTAATATGCATAATTCTAGTAAGAGCCGGTTCCTCAAAATAGAATATTTAGCAAGAATTCGGTTGGAAAAATTTCCCATTGGGAATCCAGTTGTTGAAATATTTGTTTGATCAAAAGGTTCTTAGGATTCCAATAGAATTTATGAAGTGGAGATATTTTGATTTTAAAACGCTTTGCAGAACGATCTATTAAACAATTGATACAATTCGATTACTCAATTAGTAGTACCCCTAGAGTCCACTTCTTCCCCATACTACGAGTGAGAGGGAAAATGTAAAGACTACCATTAAAGCAGCCCAAGCGAGACTTACTATATCCATGTGAATTGTGTCCCCTATCTCTATGAATATAAAGGAATTATTCCATTATTGATCACTAATAATAGTGGAATCAATGGTGCAGAGTCAAAATGGGATTGTGACCTAACGTTATTGATGAACCAACCCAATGAATACACTCGTAACAAGTCCCTATATGATTTCTTGTGGAATCGGGAAGCACTAAGTACAAGCAAGATACGTAGTTACCTCCTTGGGAGTCTCAAGGGGATGTTACTAATGGAACATGTAGGAATAGTAAGGCCTATTGTTTGTTTTGTTGCCTTTCATAAACAAAAGTAGAAAAAAAAAAAAATATACCATCAAGATAGATAACTATCTATCACATATCCCTATCTCCCATCTAAGCCTTACTGTCTCTACTTCTGTGAAACAATTGGAAGACGCCCTATTACATTCTTGGCAGGGTTACCCAAAAGAAATCATTTTTTTTTTTTTTCTATCTTTGATTCTATAAATATTCTATAAAAGGCAATCACCCATACAATATTAATATTAATTGAAAATGGAAAACCTGAGCACTCAGAGACTCTCGTAAGTTTGTCTGGATACAAAGTTTCTTCAGTTCTTTCCACAACTCCTAATTTTATTCTCCATCAGTCTACCCAATCTAATTCAAGACTCAGTCAGTAAACACCAGTAGGGTGAGGTAATTAGGAAGTATTTAGAGTCCTTCCTATAATACCTACTTGGATCCTAGGAGCAAGGATTTACAGTCCCTTAGGAACCTTCCTTTGTATACACGGATTTACGGTCCCCGACTTTCGTAGTTCTGAATCTCACAATTGAATCTTACTATAGATTTGATTCGATTGATAAATCAAATCAATAGCCTGAGCGCATCAGTAATAAGTGAGTATTTCTTTATTCATATTGTATTGGTATGATACCGGTTTGGGCCACACCCGGATTTTTGAAGAAATAATTGAAAGTCTTTTATAGAACCCCCTCCCCTGATTCTTAAAATCCAGTATCGACAGTCCTCGCTCCTTACCTCTGCTTCTGCCGGGCAAGAATTTAGTGAGTTCTATTAGGAGGGTAAGAGATTCCGAGTCTTTTGTTAATCAGGCGACACCCGGATTTGAACTGGGGAAAAAGGATTTGCAGTCCCCCGCCTT